GCTCCAAATTCCACTTGAGCATCCAAATCCGGATCAATACCAGCAAAAACATCTCTAAACAAGGTTCTAGCGCCATGCCAAATATGTCCAAAAAAGAAAAGCAAAGCAAACGAAGCATGCCCAAAAGTGAACCAACCCCTTGGACTACTACGAAAAACACCATCAGATTTCAAAGTAGCCCGGTCTAATTCAAAAATTTCGCCTAATTGTGCGCGCCTAGCATATTTTTTCACAGTAGCAGGATCGCTATAATTGACTCCATTGAGTTCGCCACCATAGAACTCAACAGTTACACCTACTTGTTCAACACTATACTTCGATTCTGCCCTTCGAAAAGGAACATCTGCTCGAACAATTCCATCTTCATCTATTAAAACTACCGGGAATGTTTCAAAAAAAGTAGGCATACGACGTACAAAAAGCTCGCGCCCTTCTTTATCTCTAAAGACGGGATGTCCTAACCATCCAACAGCTATTCCATCCCCGCTATCCATTGAGCCCGCTCTGAATAATCCCCCTTTTGCCGGATTATTACCAATGTAATCATAAAAAGCTAATTTTTCAGGAATTTTAGACCAAGCTTCCGATAAACTTAGATTTTCAGCTAGTCCGGCACTAACTCTTCGATATATCTCTTGCTGGAAGTATCCCTGATCCCACTGATAACGAGTGGGACCAAATAACTCGATTGGGGTTGTTGCTGAACCATACCACATAGTTCCAGCAACAACAAAAGCTGCAAAAAAAACAGCAGCGATACTACTAGAAAGTACAGTTTCAATATTACCCATACGTAATCCTTTGTAGAGACGTTGAGGCGGACGGACACTAAGATGGAATAGGCCTGCTAATATGCCCAGTGTACCTGCTGCAATATGATGAGAGGCGATTCCGCCGGGAACAAAAGGATCAAAACCTTCCGCGCCCCACGCTGGACTTACAGATTGTACTTTTCCGGTTAGTCCATAAGGATCAGACACCCATATTCCGGGACCATATAAGCCTGTTACATGAAATGCGCCAAAGCCAAAACAAGCCACTCCTGAGAGAAATAAATGAATTCCAAAGATTTTGGGCAAATCCAAAGAAGGTTTTCCTGTACGTTCATCACAGAATATTTCTAAGTCCCAATACACCCAATGCCAGATGGCCGCCAAAAAGCACAAGCCAGAAAATACAATATGTGCTCCTGCCACGCCTTCATAGCTCCAAATACCCGAATTCGTTACAGTTCCTCCTGAAATACTCCAACCACCCCATGAATTGGTTATTCCTAAACGAGTCATGAAGGGTATAACGAACATACCTTGTCTCCACATTGGATCAAGAACGGGGTCAGAGGGATCAAAAACCGCCAATTCGTATAGAGCCATCGAACCAGCCCAACCAGAAACTAGAGCCGTATGCATTATATGGACAGAAAGCAATCGGCCGGGATCATTCAATACGACAGTATGAACACGATACCAAGGCAAACCCATAGAAATACCCCTTTCTCAAAGAAAAATAGACACTATGTAACTTTATCGCATTGCATATAGACTTATATTATTTACCTAACCTTTTCTCATACAGAATTTGCTGAAAAGGTTACTTTTTATTGTATTCCGTTGCAAATAACGGCCGAATTCTGTTCGTAAGAACAAAGAGAAGCGGATCTATTCTATACCCGATAAGTACCAATACGCAATGGGAGCATTAGTCCCGTTTTGGGGGAATGAATGTATGGATACTTTTTTATTATTCGAACGATCTATCTCTTCATTAAGATTCTTATTTATGAATTCTGTCTTTCTCTAAAAACCTTCGAATTTGTGTTCGAATTTGTGTATTGTATAAAGTAAAAGTAGAATAAATAGAAAAAAAAAATGATGAAGACAAAAAACTCATTCTTACGTTTCCATATTAAAGTGAAGTATAGTACTTTAATTTTTTAGTTAATTTAATGCCCATTGGTGTTCCAAAAGTACCTTTTCGGAGTCCTGGAGAGGAAGATGCAGTTTGGGTTGACGTATAGTGCGACTTGTCAGACATATTGGGTCATATGGGATTCCCCCATTTTTTCCCCCGATCGAGATATCCTCTGTTTCGCCCAAGAAATATTGTATTGATTGAAGAATCAATCATGCGGAGCGTGAAGTTAAATTAGATTGATTTAGATTGAGGAGCAATATTCTTAATTAGAAGAATTTATGGTTAACTTGGACTAAAAAAATTAAGTATCCAGGCTCTGCTTATAAAATACCAAATTGGTAGTAGTAATATATGTAGAATTACCACTTGTAGCTATGCATAGAAGATTTTATATTTTATTTATTTAATTAGAGAGGCACTCTTAAACTGCCATGCCAACCATTATAATAAATACATCGAATAGTTTTTGGGAGGTATGAAACGAATTGAAAAAAGTCGTAGGAAAAAGAAGTGGTACCGAGAGCATTTGTCCTATATGTACAACTAGAATTCGGATAGATCTTTCCCCGGAGTAGAACATGAACCTAAAAGAATTCAAAGGGCCCATTCAGGAACAAGAAAATGACATCGTGATTTAAATCTCGACGAAACAATACATCAATGAGAGGTTAATTAAATAAGTTCGGTAAATTCGTTTTTTTAGGGAAGGGGTCAAAACTCTTTTTTTTTAATGGAAGAAAAAAACCCTTAATTAGAAAATCTCTTAAAAAAAAAGAGATAGGATTGGAATCGACACATTGATTCTTTATTTTCGCAATTTTTTTGAACCGTATGCATCCAAAGATGCACATACGGTTCAAAAGGGATATAATTTTGTCCTAATCAACCGACTTTATCGAGAAAGATTACTTTTTTTAGGCCAAGAAGTTGATAGCGAGATCTCAAATCAACTTGTTGGTCTCATGGTATATCTCAGTATAGAAGATGATACTAAGGATCTTTATTTGTTTATAAACTCCCCTGGCGGATGGGTAATACCAGGAATCGCTATTTATGATACTATGCAATTTGTTTCGCCCGATGTACATACAATATGCATGGGATTAGCCGCTTCAATGGGATCCTTCATTCTGGTCGGGGGGGAAATTACCAAACGTCTAGCATTCCCCCATGCTTGGCGCCAATGAGTTTTTATTGAAAAAAAAAAAGAAGAAGAAGACTATGCCTTCGCCATATCGAATATGAATAATAGGTAATAATAGCATGGCACTTTGAGTTCGATATAAACAAACTATTATTGTTTTTCCTAACACGATATTTTCTATCGAGATAGTAGTATGAAAAAAGGTTATTTCCGACTTGATCTTCTATGTCGGGAGTACATTTCAGCGTCACAAACCGTTTTCTTCCACACCAGAAGCCTTTTTCTGATATTTCTCTTACGAAGAAAAGAGTACGAAAAAAAAAGAGAATTTTTTATTATTTGATCGTATCAAAAAGAAACTTTGGGATTGCTAAATCACAGACGAGATAAATATAGAAAGCAACAGAACCATCATAGTATTTTTTTTTACATTACAATATGAATGAAAGGAAGGGTGGTAAATGGATCATTCAACAATCTAGATCGGATGGATTCTTTTTTTTTCTTCGATAGAATAGAAGGGGGAAAAAGGAAGTTCCATTGCAGAGCCGTATGCAATGCACAAAAGGTGCCTGTACGGTCCGTCGTTCAATTCTATTTTTTTTTCTTGTTTTTTTTTAGTCCTTATTTTTTTTGAGTCCTTACTTTAATCCAATTCTTCAAGATAGAAGAACCATTCATGCATGATGTTAGATCAATATTATATTATCAGGGTTATGATTCACCAACCTGCTAGTTCTTTTTATGAGGCACAAGCAGGGGAATTTATCTTGGAAGCGGAAGAACTACTCAAACTTCGCGAAACCCTCACAAAAGTTTATGTACAAAGAACAGGTAACCCTTTATGGGTTATATCCGAAGACATGGAGAGAGATGTTTTTATGTCAGCAACAGAAGCCCAAGCTCATGGCATTGTTGATCTTGTAGCGGTCGAAAATGAAACTACTGGGGATTTCGCCTAAATATACGATTCCCTCCATAATTCTATTTTTCTGTGATTTGATATTGAATGTAAATAATTCATAATCATCAATAAATCAGGTTAAGATCGATCTAAACCAACCTATTTTATTATATATATGTATGATATGCCGACAATTAAACAACTTATTAGAAACACAAGACAGCCAATACGAAATATCACGAAATCCCCCGCACTTAGGGGGTGCCCTCAACGACGAGGGACATGTACTCGGGTGTATGTGCGACTCGTTTAGATCATGAGTTCAAACAAAATAAAATAAATGCAGCAATTTTTCAAGTACCAATCACTAGTACCAAGGAATAAAGATAGATAGGATGGAAAAACGTTATTTACTATACTATGTTATTTACTATCTAGAAAGCTAAATATCCATCATTTACCTCTATTTTTGTGTATAAAATTTATGGTTTCCATTGGTGCAAATCCAATCACCTCAGTTTGAGATGAGAAGTAATTCCCCATTGGTAGCAAATAGTTATCTATTAAGCGGAGGAAATAGTACTATAAGAAGCAAAAAGGTTATGTTCCTATTCTTGAAAGAACGGACTAACAAGGTCAGCTACCTAGTCAACTTTCATAATTAAATGCCGTCACTGTATAGATAACCCTTTTGTGAAAAGAACTATTACTGATTGGTAGAGCTAAACTAAGGAGTGTGAACTATACAAGTTCACAATAACATTTGGTTAAATGAAAGAAAGGGCTCCGGTGTATAGAGAGGACCTCACCGTTTACGAAGTAACCATAGAAACGATGGAACCCACTATTTTTTTCTTTTTTTTCGCTAGAATTTATTCTTTCCGGGTAAAAAAAAAATACCCCGAAAGAATAAAAAATCGTGGTTGGGAAGGTCATAGTAGCAAAAGCCATTGGAATTTAGATTTTATATATTGGAATAATCCGTTTTGGTATTAATTAACTAGAGGGGGATAAGAGGATGACTGAAAGAAAAGAAAT